GGGTCAATACCGGCAAAAACATCTCGGAACAAGGTTCTAGCGCCATGCCAAATATGTCCGAAGAAGAAGAGCAGAGCAAATGAAGCATGGCCAAAAGTAAACCAACCCCTTGGACTGCTACGAAAAACACCATCGGATTTCAAAGTAGCACGATCTAATTCAAAAATTTCGCCCAATTGAGCGCGTCGAGCATATTTTTTCACAGTAGCAGGATCACTATAACTGATTCCATTCAGTTCGCCACCATAGAACTCCACAGTTACACCTACTTGTTCGACACTATACTTCGACTCTGCCCTTCGAAACGGAACATCGGCTCTAACAATACCGTCTCCGTCTACCAAAACAACCGGAAATGTTTCAAAAAAAGTGGGCATACGACGTACAAAAAGTTCACGCCCTTCCTTATCTCTAAAGATAGGGTGTCCTAACCACCCAACAGCTATTCCATCCCCGTTGTCCATTGAGCCCGCTCTGAATAATCCCCCCTTTGCCGGATTATTACCGATGTAATCATAAAAAGCCAATTTTTCAGGAATTTTAGACCAAGCCTCTGATAAACTTTGATTTTCGGCTATCCCAGCGCTAACTCTTCGATATATTTCTTGCTGGAAGTATCCCTGATCCCATTGATAACGAGTGGGACCAAATAATTCAATCGGGGTAGTTGCTGAACCATACCACATAGTTCCAGCAACAACAAAAGCGGCAAAAAAGACAGCAGCGATACTGCTGGAAAGGACGGTTTCAATATTTCCCATGCGTAATCCTTTGTATAGACGTTGGGGCGGACGGACACTAAGATGGAATAGGCCGGCTAATATGCCCAATGTCCCTGCTGCAATATGATGAGAGGCTATTCCTCCCGGAACAAAAGGATCAAAACCTTCCACACCCCACGCTGGATTTACAGATTGTACCCTTCCGGTTAGTCCATAAGGATCGGACACCCATATTCCAGGACCATACAACCCCGTTATATGAAATGCGCCAAACCCAAAACAAGCCAACCCTGAAAGAAATAAATGAATTCCAAAAATCTTAGGTAAATCTAAAGAAGGTTTTCCTGTACGTTCATCAGAAAATATTTCTAGATCCCAGTACACCCAATGCCAAATAGCTGCCAAAAAGCATAAGCCAGAAAACACAATATGTGCCCCGGCCACACCTTCGTAACTCCAAATACCCGGATTCGTTATAGTACCTCCTGTGATACTCCAACCGCCCCATGAATTGGTTATTCCTAAACGAGTCATGAAGGGTATAACAAACATACCCTGTCTCCACATTGGATCAAGAACGGGGTCAGAGGGATCAAAAACCGCTAGTTCGTATAGAGCCATCGAACCGGCCCAACCAGCAACTAGAGCTGTATGCATTATATGAACAGAAATCAAACGACCCGGATCATTCAATACGACGGTATGAACACGATACCAAGGCAAACCCATGGAAATACCCCTTTAATCAACGAATAATAGACACTATGTAACTTTATTGCATTGTAAAAAGTAAAAAAACTATGCTCTGGACCCACTCTTTCGGTAGATTTTCTCGAGGAAAGAATTAATATTTGTTCTATTCTTTTAGTAATAATAATAATAGATAGTAATAATAGACGAATTCCATTTGTAGGAACAAAAATAAGCAGATCTATTCTATACCCGATAAGTACCAATACGCAATGGTAGAGGGGATTGATCCCACTTTAATTTTCTCTGAGTGAAGACATACCCATTTGTTCATATCATTCCAAAGACCCATTCGTTTCGTAAAAATTTTCCTTTAGTCATAATCATTCGGTTTTCTTTTTTTATGTTATTGTTATGAAGTTATTCAATTTATGGATAAACTATGATAAAGGCTAATCTTATTAAGACAATAAACCCGTTGTTACGCTTCCACATCAAAGTAAGATATAGTACTTAATTTTTTTCTTTCATTTTATGCCTATTGGTGTTCCAAAAGTACCTTTTCGAAGTCCTGGAGAGGAAGATGCATCGTGGGTTGACATATAGTGCGACTTGTCAGATATATTGGGTCACATGGAATTTCCCCATTCTCTCCCCTGATCGAGATATCCCCTCTTTCGCCCAAAAAAGATTGATTGAATTATCAAAAGTTTGGAGCGTGAAATACAATTTAATCCTATTTATTTTTTGTAGGGGTATCAGATTAATATTATCAATTAGAATAATTTATGGTTGGCTCGACTGGACCAAAAAAATGAAGTATCCAGGCTCCGTTTAGAAAAAACCCAATTGGTAATATATCTAAGATTACTACTTTTATAATATTCTATTTATAAACAGGAGCGATCTCAAACTGTTTAATCAATCGAGTAATATAATGAATACATTGAATATTTAGTGGAAGACATGAAATAAATGAAATTGAAAAATAAAAAAAGCCATAGCAAAAAGACGCGGTATTGGGACATTTGCCCTATATGTGCAAATAAAAATCGGGCCTATCTTTACTCGGAGTAGAGCATAAACCTAAAAAAATTGAAAAAGCCCATTCAGGAACAAGAAAATGGCATCGTTATTTGGATTCGATCTCGATGAAACAATACATCAATGAGAAGTTCATTCGATAAGTTTAGTAAATTATTTATATATATTTTATTTATATATAGGTAAAGTAAACAGGCCAAAACAAATCCTTCTTGAAAAATGGAAGAAAAAAAGCCCTTTGTTAGAAGTTAGAAAGAGCCCCCTATGAAAATAAAAAAGAATGAGGGCTGCAATCTACACATTGATTCTTTTTTTTTTGCGCGATTTTTGGTAAACCGTATGCATCAAAAGGTGCGCGTACGGTTCCTAAGGATACAATTATATCCTAATCAACCGACTTTATCGAGCAAGATTACTTTTTTTAGGCCAAGAGGTTGATAGCGATCTCTCGAATCAAATTATTGGTCTTATGGTATATCTCAGTCTAGAGGATGATAGCAAAGATCTGTATTTGTTTATAAACTCTCCCGGGGGGTGGGTAATACCCGGAGTAGCTATTTATGATACTATGCAATTTGTACAACCAGATGTACAGACAATATGCATGGGATTGGCCGCTTCAATAGGATCTTTTCTTCTGGTCGGAGGAGAAATTACCAAACGTCTAGCATTCCCTCATGCTCGGCGCCAATGAGTTTTGTATTTGAGAGAAAAAAGAAGACTATGCCTTCGCCATATGAAATATGACTATTAAGTAATAATAGCATGGCATTTTGAATTCGATATGAGAAACCTTTTTTTTTTATTTTTGTTTTTTTTTTTTTCAAAAATCAATCATTAGATTATATATCGAACGAATAGTATGAGATAAAGGGCATTTCCGATTTTATCTGATTTATCGGAAGCCTATTGCAGCGTCACAAACTTTTTTGTTTTCACACCAGAGGGATAATAACAATATTTATCTTAGGAAAGAATACAAAAAAAAGAAACTTTGGGATTGCTTAATAACAGACTAAATAAATATATAAAGCAACGGAACCATCATAGTATGTTTTAACTACTCCAAAATAAAATGAAGGATGGTTATTGGATTATTTACCGATCGGGGTCTGATAGGCCCTATATTTGAATATTTGAATTTGATTTTATACTTCTTCAATGGAATGGAGGTTCTAAAGTAAATTCCATTGTATAGCCGTATGCAATGCGCAAAAGATGCCTGTACGGTTGTTCAATTCTATCTTTTGGTTTTCATATCATTACTCGTTATTTAATTTATTCTCTTTGATTTCTCTTCGAGATAGAAGAACCATTTATTAGGTTATATAATCAGGGTAATGATCCATCAACCTGCTAGTTCTTTTTATGAGGCACCCGCAGGAGAATTTATCCTGGAAGCGGAAGAAATGATGAAGCTGCGCGAAACCATTACAAGGGTTTATGTACAAAGAACAGGCACACCTCTATGGGTTGTATCCGAAGACATGGAAAGAGATGTTTTTATGTCAGCAACAGAAGCCCAAGCTCATGGAATTGTTGATCATGTAGGGGTAGAATAAAAAATAACAGGGATTTCGCGCAAATACAAATACGCCATTTGAAATTTTATCTTCTTACTGGGTTTGATAGAGTATTCTATTAATTAATTTATTACTATAGAAGTAATTCCTAATCGGCCGGTTAGGATCGATCTAAACCAGCTCATTATGTATACGAGTCAACATGCCAACTATTAAACAACTTATTAGAAAGACGAGACAGCCAATCAGAAATGTTACGAAATCCCCCGCCCTTGGGGGATGCCCTCAGCGACGAGGAACATGTACTAGGGTGTATGTGTGACTCGTTCAGAGCATGGACTGGGGCAAAAGAAAAGAACCCATTTTTCCAGTATCAGTGATCAGTAACAGTAAATAAGATAAAATAAAACGGAAGAACTCCATTCACTATCTAAAAAGTATCTATCATACCCTTCTTTTGTGTATCAAAATTTATGGTTTCTAGTGGTGTAAATCCAATCGTCTCCATTTTCAATTTAAGATGAGAAAGAATTTCCCATTGGTAGCAAATGTTTATCCATTAAGCGGGGGGAATCCCATTTAAAGGCAAGAAAGATTACGCCCTTACTCTTTCAACAACGGACTAAGAGGGTCAGCTACACAGTTAATCTTCATAATTAAATACCGTTACTGTATAAGTGGATCTCGTTGTGAAAGACGGATTACTGAATAATTCATGGGTAGAGCCAAAAAGTGTGAACTGTACAAGTTAACAATAGCATTGATTAAATGAAAGAAAAGAAGGGGCTCCGGTGTATAGAAGGGATCTCGCCGTTTAAGAAGTAACCATAGAAACGATGGAACCCACTATTTTTTTTTTATTCATTTCTATTTTATATTTACTACTTTTTGTTTTTAATATTAATATGCTTTTTTTAATATCTAGTATCAATATCAATATTATTTCTTATTTCGAGGTAAAATGCCTATAAAAAAAAAATAAAAAATCGTGGGCGGGAAGGTTATAGTAGCAAAAGCCGTTGGAGTTTTTATTTTATACATTGGAAGGATCCGTTTTGTTATTAACAAACTAGAAAAGGGGAAGGGAATAACTGAAAGAAAAGAAATCAATTAGTTATTTATCAAAGTTTCATTTATTCAATGACCAGAATTAAACGAGGATGTATAGCTCGGAGACGTAGAACAAAAATTCGTTTATTTGCATCAAGCTTTCGAGGGGCTCATTCAAGACTTACTCGAACTATTACTCAACAGAAAATAAGAGCTTTGTTTTCGGCTTATCGGGATAGAGGTAGGCAAAAGAGATATTTTCGCCGTTTGTGGATCACTCGGATAAATGCAGCAATTCGAGGTAATTTAGTATACTATAGTTATAATATTTTCATACACAATCTGTACAAGAAGCAGTTGCTTCTTAATCGTAAAATACTTGCGCAAATAGCTATATTAAATATAAATTGTCTTTCTATGATTTCCACTGAGATTATAAAATAAGTGATTGGAAGGACTCCATAGGAATGTTTTAAATTTTAATGGAGTGCGCTGTAAAATTAACTCCGGGAAGGTAGAATAGAAATTAGTATGATAAAATATAATCAAATAATATGATAAAGTCGTCAAAATGAACAAACAAGACGTTCAATAAAAAAAGATTTATTCTTTTTCCCCGATCCTTTTTTTCTTATGACACGACACTCACATCTTAATTCGCGAATTTTTCGAACAAAACATCAATCCGCCTTTGAGTTCGTATTGGAATTTTGATTCAAGTGAAGAGTAAGCCTATCCCCCTTTTTGATTCTAAGACCCGCAGTTCTAGCAGCCGACTCACCTCTTTCAAATTGTTTCTCATTATTAAGAAAGGGTAACAAAGATAAAATACGAGCTTGCTTGATAGCAATAGTAATTAATCGTTGTTGTTTTAAGTTTAATCTATTCACCCGTCTAGATAATATCTTTCCTTGTTCACTAATAAATCGACTAATTAAACTCATGTTTCTATAATCAATTCGATCCCCCGACCCAATCGGGGGCAAACGCCTACGAAAAGATCGCTTGGATTTAAAATAGAGTCGCTTGGATTTATCCATGATTTGTTTATTCCTTATCCCGAAAATCCTAATTTTGTCGGGGATTTCTTTTTGGTTTGTTTATCTTTAAATATATGTTATATATAATATATGGTATATGACATTTTTCATCTTCCTTGGAAGGATGACATACAATACATACGTGTAATCGGTTCCATCTATTTCTTTATCTCCCCATGAATTGTATATTTGTAACAAAAGGGACAGAATTTTCTCAATTCCAATCGACTAGGCGTATTGTGTCGATTCTTTTGAGTAATATATCTGGAAATACCAACCCTCTTTGATTCCTTATTAGCATCATTTCGAACAGCACAATTGGTACATTCCAAAATAACTGTTACTCGAACATCTTTCCCCTTGGCCATGAACCCCCTTTGTATTTTTGATTCACTCAACTATTCTATTTTGCGATCCAAAGAGAAAAAAGGAACGAAAAAAAAAAATAGAAGTTGCTAACTCGAAATAAAATTATGAAAAATTTCGTTGCAATCAAGATAGTAATAATAAGTAATACAATGATTTCTAACTACATTTCTAATCCCAATATAGCGTTTCGTCTTTCATTTAAGTATTTTGTATGATATTGTTGACCTATCCATCAATTTCCATTTCCGTTCTCATTCTCTTTTTAATTATTTTAATTTAAATTATTTAAATTAAAAATTTTATTTTAATTCGAGCCTCGGGCCTGAGGCCCGAGTTCCGAGTTTCACTGAATTTGAATCCACTTTTATTCTTTCTCTTTTCGAACTTATTCGAATTTTAAAAATTCTAAAATTAAAAGATGGGAAGGGGAGGGATTAGTCACAGAGATTTTATTAAATCCCTAATCTTCTTCACCACTTCCCATGTTACTAACTAGAATGAAAAAAAGGGGAATATCAGCGCATCCGGAAATAAACGATTGATCTCTATCAATAGACCTGCTAAAAACCCGAACCATATAGTACTTACTACCGGCGCCACGGAGAGATATGTTTTTAGATCTCGCATTTTATTTGAAATCCTCCTTCTTTATTGGAATTTGTAATACATATATGATCAGACATATATGGAGTTAATGATCGCTTGTATTTGTCCGCGGAATCCCTAATTCAAATTGAAATGTACAACGATTCAGTAGAATATTTCTTTTCTTAAAAAAAACGTGCCCTTTTCTGTACCAGCATTTCCCAAAAATATTCATTTTTTTTACAGCGGGTTTCATTATACGTAACGCATATAAGTAGTTTATTATAATTAATTAATAATTAATTAATAATTAATTATATGTTCTATGATATGAGATCAAAAAGAAGAAATGACAAGATAATTTTTGTATAGAAATGGAGTAAATAAAGATGTGGAAAACAATACGGGTATTCTCTACAATGACACTGTAACCCAATTGAAAGGGATGTAGCGCAGCTTGGTAGCGCGTTTGTTTTG